AAACATTATTGTTACTCTTGCTACCGTCGGGATAAATCTGACCCCTTCCCCTGTTCCCGCCTACATATATGGGATATTTTAAGAAGTGAACATCTTTCTTAGTAGCGGGGTCTGGAGAAAGAATAGGAAAGGTTACTTCGCTATATTTCTGACCAGGAACAGGACCTATCACAAGAATATTTTTTTTAGTAGGGCGATAGTTCTGAAAAGACAGATTGCCTATCTTTTCTTTAATCTCGGGCGAAATACGATCGGGAGGGGCTAATTCAAACCCCTCAGGTAAAATAAGAACAGCCCCTACATTCAAAGCTCCCTTTTTACCATTAGCAAGAACTTGTTTCAGTTGCATATCATAAGGAATTCGAACAACTGCTTCAAATACAGTATCAGGAAGTACCGCTTGTGGAACCTCGATATCTACGGGTTTATTAGCTAAATGGCAATTGGCACATACAATACGGCCAGTCGCTTCTCGTGGATTTTCATAACCCTGCTGTGCAAAAATGGGATATGCGTTTGAACTGGGTGTCCTAGTGATTATATATATCATGAGCGATATGGAAATGGATCGAGTAATCTCTTCCTTTATCCAAGAAAAAAGAGTATTTATAGTTTGCATGGTCCAATCATTGGTATCGAAAATTTATACAATAAAATTAGGTAGGTCCCTAGTCTAGTATAGTTCCCTATCTATGATTCTGCTATTTACTAAAAAAATATTAATGGAATATAGGAAGAATTCCTTGTAGGAGTAGAAAGAATAAGTACAATTTTGAATGTTTTGCTTATGTACAAAGTAACAACCATTATAATCAGTGAATCATTTTTCAGTCATTCATTGAATGATAAATCACTACAAGTGAGGGAGATACACGATTTAAATAACGGAAGATCAAATATTTTAAAATTGTATCTAGAATGACCGGAAAAGTGGAAACAAGACCGGATATAATTTGATCGTTATGAGCAAATCCAAAATCTTTGTATAAAGAGCCAATCATTAGTTCCCAACCGTGGGGCGAATGGAATCCTATACATAAATCAGTTAATAAAAGAATTGAAAAAGCTTTTATTGTGTCGCTTAAGTTATATAGGAATTCTTGAACCCAAGAGTTAAGAATAACAAGTTTTTCATTACCTAAAATAGAATAACCACTTAGAATAACGAAACAGATTATATTTGTCGAGAAATTCAAAATCGTATGGATACAATCCCCATTGTGTATCTTGATCAATTGGATCGTTTCTTTGTCGATTCCGATACGAAGCTTTTCTAGATGTGTTTCCGGGTATTCCTTTATCATTTCGTCCAAGAGGAAGAGTTCCTCTAATTCTATGAATTTTTTTAGAATACTCTTTTCTTGAATGATATTCAAGAAAATTTCGGATTCCATAGTATCCCACCAATTAGTAACCCAAGATTCCAAACTTTTAGTAAATGAGAGAGAGATCCACCAGGGCAAAAATACTATAGATGCAAGATATAGAAGGGGAATGAATGCTTTCTTTTTTGCCATTTTTCCGTCTTTGAATTTTTAATGAACTCACCTCATTCGTCGACTCCATACGATACTAACTAATATTCATATCAAGGATAAGTTCTATTACAAGTCATCGAGCCCATGAATCTATTCCCTGTTTTTTTCTGTATGATTCCGTGGTTATTACTTTAATTTAGAAATAATACAGAAATGGAATAAGAAAGAGTCCGCTCCAAATTCGCACTTCAAATGCGAATAAAGATATTGTTTACAAATATATCATTTGCTCAAATTCGAAAAAAGTGCCTCCTTTCGATAAATAAATGCACAAAGGCGCCCATGAATATTATTCGGATTTTGAAAGAAAAGAATTCTCTTTCTATCAGAATATCAAATCTTTTGAAAAAAAAAAAGCATTCACTCTTTTCAGTTCATTTTTCAAAATACTTCAATTGGTACACGCAAGAAATAAGCCAATTCAGCAGCTTTTTTCTCAATTTCTCGTGGAGTCAAATTCTCATCAGTACGAGTCAGGGGAATAGCCCCATGGCCTCTGATTTCCATATAAAGGACACGACGAGCATAAATACCCTCTTTAACTTCTATTCTGATGGACTGGATGTCTTTCATAAGGAATTGGAGTAAGATGCGACGATTTTTTCCAGGAAATCCCCAACGAAAAATACACACTATTCCTTCTTTTCTATCGAATCGATCATAACCACTACCTACATTCCATGAGATTGTGCACCACAAATAGGAGCTAATAAAGAGACCCGCAATCCCGTAGAAAGACATCACGATCCCCTGTGGAAAAAAAATGATTTGTGGAGACGGAAATAAAGATATAAAATTCCTACCAAGATAACTGGAAATTCCAACTAATAAAAACCCTAATGAACCTAAAAAAAGGATAAAGGCCCAGCAGAAATTACTTGTTTTTCGAGACCCCGCTATAAGTTCTATCCATATATGTTCTGATCGCCAATTCATACTAGATCTAGTTGCATTTTATTGAAATTGAGAGAATAACCCAAATGAATTTTACTTTTTTTGTGTGTTTCCGAAGTAACTCTCATCAACTAGCACTATTCCGATGTGAACTTTTAGGAGTAATTCATCGAATTGCTTAGATCTAAAATAATAAGATCCACTTCGTATGATTCCCTATATACATATGGATACATTTACTTTACATTTCAGACATTCGCCCCAATCCCGATTTTTTTTCAAATAGCTATAATTCATTTATGTATATATCATGTTTACGCATGCATAATAGCTTATGCTCAGGGGAAACTGCATCACATATTTTATTCTAAGAAATCAATATCTGTATTATGGTCTAAGTCTTGAAAAAAAAAAAAAATAGATAAGATTTGGCCCTATCATATCTATATCTAAAAAATCTTGTTTTTTTGAACATGAAGAAATAAAGAAGCCATCGCAATTGCCGGAAATACTAGGCCCACTAAAGGCACCAAAATAGAGGGTAAGTTATTGAAAGTTGTCATAAAATAGATACCTGGATTTAATATTTGTACCTGTTATTGTTATATTGTTATTTATATTGTTATAAAGGTATCGTATAATCATTATAATTCATATATAATTATACTAAGTATAGCTAAGTGAGTACATAATTGAGTATATGTAAGTACATAATATTAATATATAAATAAAATAATAAATATAACAATTTCTAAAATTTATAAATAGAATAAGATAAGAAAATAAGTGCAAGGAATGTAGAACTAACGAAATAGAATTTTTCATCTTTCTACATGAAATATATAGATATGTATGTGTATGATAATCTCCTTTTTTTATTATTTTTTATTATCTTGTTTTTGTCTAATAATTTGAATTTAATAAACGTGAATAAAATAAAGAAAGAGTTTCTTACAAATTCCCGAAAAATTTGTTAGAATCCGATCCGGGACTAGGGATTCTTAGTAAAACTGAACATTCTCAAAAAATATAGAATCTTGCATCTTTCTATACTTTTATATTTTCTATATGTGAATTATATACACATAAGAAGGGAACGTGAAATTCTCGTTTTATTCCCCTTGCCTAATTTGAATTTCGCGGAAGAAAGAATTCACTCTTTTTTTTTTTACAATTAAATCTTATGTTACCAAATGTTATCAAAGTAAAAATCAAATCCGAAGAATGGATTTTTACTTTGATTTCTATAAACTAAATAACTACTTGTTCTACACACAAAAAAAAAGAGAAATGATTTTTTTTTTTATTATATATATATATATATTTTTATTTTTATTAAGGCTCTACTTGATTGAATTTTGATTCAGAGGAAAGAATGCATGAAGCTGAAATAACTCACTCAGAACGCCTTTTAAAAGATTACGCGGTACGATTGGATCGAATAGGCCCTTATGGAATAAATATTCAGCCGCTTGTGAGCCCTCAGGTACTGTTTTATTCAATGTTTGTTCAATTACTCTTTTACCCGCAAAGGCAATGTAGGCATTGGGTTCAGCAATAATGATATCCCCCAACATACCAAAACTAGCTGTCACCCCACCAGTAGTAGGAGATGTAAGGATTGATACATAGAATAACTTTTTATTTGATTGATAATCATATAAAGCGGAAGATATTTTAGCCATTTGCATCAAGCTCAAACTTCCTTCTTGCATGCGTGCTCCTCCAGAAGCACATACTAAAATAAGAGGTAAAAATTGATTGGTAGCATATTCGATCAAACGGGTGATTTTCTCGCCAACTACCGATCCCATACTACCACCCATAAACTGAAAATCCATAATCCCAATTGCTACGGGAATACCGTTTAGTTGACCTGTGCCCGTTTGAACAGCCTCAGTTAATCCTGTCTTTCTTTGATAAGAATCAATACGATCTTTGTAGGGTTCCTCTTCTAAATTAAATTCAATGGGATCCAGAGAGACCATGTCTTCATCCATCGGAGCCCAAGTACCTGGATCAATCGAAAGTTCGATTCTATCTGAACTATTCATTTTCAAATGATGTCCACAGTGTTCGCAAATATTCATTTTTGATTTAAAAAATTTCTTATAATTTAATCCATAACAATTTTCGCATTGAACCCACAAATGCTTGTATTTTGGAGTCACATCTAGATCATTAGAACTTTCTGTTTCTGTTATAGTTAAATCACTATCATCCAGGCTCGGTTTTATACTTGAACTCTGGTTTTCACTACTAGTTCTGCTTTCATCAAAAATGTAACTATAAATGTAACTGTCACTATAATTGACAATACCACTTAAAATGTAACTATCAATACAAATTTGAGAACGAAAATAACTGTCAATACAACTATTAATGTGGTTATTCCAACTATATTTAGTATCATATATGTAAGGATCATCGTGAGGATCGTCACTATTAGATACATTATTCAGATAACTAAAATTTTTATAATTAGAAAAAGAACTTTCTAGTTCACTTAGAAAAGAATGATCATTGTCAATCTCAAAAATCTTATTTTCAATATCCAAATATATGAAA